TGCTGTGGTTTGTGACAGGGGTTCTTGGACGTTGGGGTTTGAGGTAGGGGGCTTACTCTGTAGTGCTGCGTAATTTTTTTAACTATATATATACAAAAATTTTGTGCATTCTAAGTGGGTGAAGGTGTGTGAGGGCCAGTGTCTCGTCCTTCCTGTTTTAGGGGTTTGGCAGGAGTTGAATAGGAGTCAGGGACGTTGGGGGGTAGGGGGGTTTGTCGCGCGCGAGGCGTGAGGGGGGAAACTTAGGATTATGGTGAGTATATCTCTATGCACTTGATATAGACGTATGTGGTTATATAAATTATGTCTTTACACCATTCATCATTATTACCTGCTTCATTCTGTCCACCCTTATTTGATTTCTCGGCGTGCAGTCTCACATGTTGATGAGGTCCACCCGAAAAAAAAAAAGAAAACCAGATGGTAGGGATAAATGCCCGGCATGCCAGGTAACGAAATAGGGCTTAACCGCATTAGTCAATGTACAAAAAAGCAATTTTAATGGAAAGTCCAGTTATGTTCCTGACGAAGGAGCCAGATGCCAGAAATAGTTCAGTTGTGTTACCCCCACGATATTTGTCCTTGACCTTACATGGACTGTGTATTCCTGTTAAAATCGTTGGTGGTCTCTTACTGTGCATAATTTAGGATTATAATATACTGCTAGAAGTCCGTAGCCGAGCTGAACAAGGAATTGGGCGATTGAGTGATTTCAATATTAGCTTTTGGTTTGAGTAAGTTTTTGTTCACCTTATTTCTTGGTCATTGTCCTGTGGGACGTTTTGTTAAGAGTTACTATAAGTTATTAAGGTAATGATGGTTTATGCAAGATTATGCATAGTATGTACTAATGCATACATATATTGCCATGCGTACATGTACTAATATAAGCATGTACAATTGTACGTCCATGTACTGGTGCATTCATGTATGATTGTGCATATATGTATTAGTACATAAGTTTATTATAGTACATATGGCGTGGTCGTCATAAGTCAGAGGGTAGTTTTAAGCAGAATCTTAGCTTTGGGAGTTAAGGGTGGGAGTTAAATTCTCCTTCCTCTGATTAGGCGCTAGGGAGGATTTTAACCTTCGATCTTCGGATTACAAGACCGGTGCTTTAAGGACTAAGCTACTAGAGCAGTTTAATCGCAGGATTTTATTTTCAATTTGTCCTGCTATTGGGATTAGGATAATAAAGAGGCTGAAGTATAGGATTGATGCTGCTTGACCAATGATGACAAATGGGTGTTCTACTGGTATTCCCCCAATTCATGTTAGTACTGCTATGTCTGCTACTAGTGCTCAGAATAGGAATTGTGAGACTGGTCGGAAGGTTAGGCTTCGTATCTTAGAGGTGTGGAGGATTGGGACTACTATTAGTACGAGGATGGAAAGTACTAGTGCCAGGACCCCGCCTAGCTTATTTGGGATGGATCGTAGAATGGCGTATGCAAACAGGAAGTATCATTCTGGCTTAATGTGGGGTGGTGTAACTAGTGGGTTTGCGGGTGTGAAGTTTTCTGGGTCTCCTAGAAGGTTTGGGGAGAATAGGGCTAGGGAGGCCAGGGCAATTAGTATGATGGCGAAGCCTAGTAGGTCTTTGTAGGAGAAGTATGGGTGGAATGGGATTTTGTCTGTGTCTGAGGTTAGACCTGTAGGGTTGTTTGATCCGGTTTCATGTAGAAAAAGGAGGTGAAGGATTGCGGCACCTGCGATGATGAATGGGAATAGAAAGTGGAATGCAAAGAATCGGGTTAGTGTTGCATTGTCGACTGAGAAGCCGCCCCAGATCCATTGGACCAGGGCGTCTCCGATGTATGGGACGGCTGAAAGTAGGTTGGTAATTACTGTGGCGCCTCAGAAAGACATTTGTCCTCAAGGTAGTACGTATCCTACGAATGCGGTTATTATAACTAGTAGTAAGAGGATAACTCCGATGTTTCAGGTTTCTATGTAAAGGTATGAGCCGTAGTATAGGCCTCGGGCGACGTGAAGGTAGATGCAGATGAAGAAGAATGAGGCGCCGTTTGCGTGTAGGTTTCGGATTAGTCAGCCGTAGTTGACGTCTCGGCAAATGTGGGCTACTGAGGAGAAGGCGGTTGAGATATCTGAGGTGTAGTGTATGGCTAGGAAGAGGCCTGTAAGGATTTGTGTAATTAAGCACAGTCCTAGCAGGGAGCCGTAGTTTCATCAGGCTGAGATGTTTGATGGGGCTGGGAGGTCGATGAATATGTCGTTTACGATTTTGGCAATTGGGTGGGTTTTTCGTAGGCTGGTCATTATGGTTTCTGTAGTTGAATACAACGGTGGTTTTTCAGGCCGCGGGTCTCGGTTAAAGTCCGGGCAGAATCAATGGTTAGTCTTACTTTTGTGTTTTTAGTTGGTTTGGTGTTGGGGTTAGTGGCAGTTGCTTCTAATCCTGCACCATATTTTGCGGCCTTGGGGTTGGTTTTGGCTGCAGCTTTTGGTTGTGGTGTGTTGGTTGGGCATGGCGGGTCTTTTTTGTCTCTGGTTTTGTTTTTGATTTATTTGGGTGGGATGTTGGTGGTGTTTGCGTATTCTGCAGCTTTGGCTGCGGAGCCATATCCTGAGGCTTGGGGGGATTGGTCTGTTCTTAGTTATGCGGTGGTCTATATTTTTGGTGTGTTGTTGGTTGGTGGTTGGGTGTCTGGTGGGTGGTACGGGGGCTCTTTGGTTGTGGTAGAGGAGTTAAAAGAGCTTTCTGTAGTTCGTGGTGATTTTAGTGGGGTGGCGTTGATATACTCTTCTGGTGGGTGGGTGTTGATAATTTGTGGGTGGGTGCTGTTGCTTACTTTGTTTGTGGTTTTGGAGTTGACTCGTGGTTTGGGTCGGGGAGCGTTGCGGGCCGTTAGGTTGTTAGTATCAGTAGGACAGCGAGGGCTGTCGTGAGGGTGAAGATGGTTAGGTAGGTTTTGATTATTCCTTGCTGTGCGTTGTTAATTGTTTTGATTATTGGGATTTGGTTGGAGGTGATTCCTTTAGGGCCGGCTTTTTCGAACCATGCTTGGTCTACTAGTTGTGTAGCGATTAGTTGTCCTAGGGTGAGGCTAATTTTTGGTGGAAGGCGATGCATTACGGCGGGGTAAAACCCTAGTATATTGGAGAAATTGTGTGGCTTGATTTTTGGTGTTGGGCTGAGTTGTTTTGATGTTAGGTCTGTTATGGTGGTGGCGAGTAATAGCCCAGTGATCGATACCAATAGGGCACTTAATTTTAGAAGTGGGGGTATTGTTATGATTTGTGTTTTTGTTGGGAGGAAGTTATATGTGATTAGTAGGCCGGCGATAATGCTCCCTCAAGCGAGGCGTTTGATTGGGTTAATTACGGTTGGGTTATTTTCGTTAATTGGGGCTAATGGTAGGGATCGTGGATGTCCTATGAGTGCGAAGAAGACTACGCGGAAGCTGTAGACTGCGGTGAATGATGTGGCTAATAGGGTTAGGGTTAGGGCTCAGGCGTTTAGGTGGGATGTGTTTAAGGCTTCGATGATTGCGTCTTTTGAGAAGAATCCAGCCAGAAATGGGGTGCCGGTTAGGGCAAGGCTGCCAATGGTTAGGCAGGATGAGGTGAATGGAAGTAGCTTGTGTAGTCCTCCTATCTTTCGGATGTCTTGTTCGTCGTTTAGGCTGTGAATAATTGATCCCGAGCATAGAAATAGTATGGCCTTGAAGAAGGCGTGTGTGCAGATGTGTAGGAAGGCTAGTTGGGGCTGGTTTAGGCCGATTGTGACCATTATTAGGCCTAGTTGACTGGATGTTGAGAATGCAACGATTTTTTTGATATCGTTTTGGGTAAGGGCACAAGTTGCTGTAAATAGGGTGGTTAGTGCGCCGAGGCATAGGCAGATGGTTAAAGCTGTTTGGTTATTTTCTATAAGCGGGTGAAGTCGGATTAGTAGGAAGATTCCGGCAACGACTATTGTGCTTGAGTGCAGTAGGGCGGAGACTGGGGTTGGGCCTTCTATGGCGGATGGGAGTCATGGGTGTAGCCCGAATTGGGCTGATTTTCCAGTGGCTGCTAGGATAAGACCTAGTAGTGGGAGGGTGAGGTCAGTGTTTTTTGATAGGGTAAAGATTTGTTGGATTTCTCATGAGTTGAGGTTTATTGCTATTCATGCTATTGCTAAGATTAGGCCGATGTCCCCGACTCGGTTGTAGATGACTGCTTGTAGAGCGGCGGTGTTGGCGTTGGCGCGCCCGTATCATCAGCCGATTAGTAGAAAGGATATGATTCCTACTCCTTCTCAGCCGATGAAAAGTTGAAATATGTTGTTGGCGGTTACCAAGGTGATTATTGCGATTAGGAATAGTAGTAAATACTTGAAAAATCGGTTTATATTCGGGTCTGCGTGTATGTATCATGATGCAAATTCTAGGATTGATCATGTGACGTATAGGGCTACAGGGGTGAAGATGATGGAGTAGTGGTCGAATTTAAAGCTTATATTAATGTCAAAGGTTGTTGTGTTTATCCAGTGCCAGTTTGTTGTGATGGCTTCTATTCCTTGGTCTAGGAAAATAAATAGGGGGATAAGGCTGGTTAGGAAAGCTCATTTTACGGCGGTGGTGACATGGGTGGAGGCTCAGTTTTTGTTGGGGGCATTTGGGGATAGGGCTGTAAGGATTGGGTAGCTTAGTAGGAATAGGATGATTAGTAGGCTGGAGTTGAAAATTAAGGCTGTAGAGTGCATAGCCGCTACTTGGAGTTGCACCAAGAGTCTTTGGTTCCTAAGACCAACGGATGATCTATTATCCTTTAGGGGCTAAGTGAGCCATGGGCTTGAACCATGGAACTTGGGGATTAGCAGTCCCTAGTGCGACCTGCCTCTCTTGGTGAATAAGAAGATTTCAACTCCTATTTTTAGAATCACAATCTAATGTTTTGTTTAAACTATATTTACAGAAGCATCAGCCTCACGTAATATCTGGTTTTAGTACTAGGAGGATGACGGGGGTTAAGTGTAGTGTTATAAGTAGGTGTTCTCGGGTGTGAGATGGTTGTAGTGTAATTGTGTGAGTGGGGGTTGGGCCGCGTTGTGTTATAAGGAATATGTATAGTGAGTAGGCTGCTGTGATAAGGGTTCCTAGGCCGGTTAGGATGATTGTTCAGTAGGATCAGCTGAATGTGGAGGTGATGATTATTAGCTCTCCTATTAGATTTGGGAGGGGAGGCAGTGCTAGATTGGCTAGGTTTGCGATGAATCATCAAGCAGCTATTAGTGGTAAAATTATTTGTAGGCCTCGGGTAAGGAGGAGAGTTCGGCTGTGAGTTCGTTCGTAGTTTGTGTTGGCAAGGCAAAAGAGGGCGGATGAAACTAGGCCGTGGGCAATTATTAGGATGATTGCACCTGTGAAGCCTCATGGGGTTTGAATTAGAATTCCGCTGGCGACGAGGCCTATGTGGCTGACTGATGAGTAAGCGATGAGTGATTTTAGGTCGGTTTGTCGTAGGCAAATGGATCCGGTTATGATAATTCCCCATAGGGCTAGGATGATGAATGGGTATGCTAGTTCTTTGGTTAGTGGGGTTAGTATAACTATCATTCGTATCATACCGTATCCTCCTAGTTTTAAGAGGACAGCGGCTAGTACTATGGAGCCTGCAACGGGGGCTTCTACGTGGGCTTTTGGTAGTCATAGGTGTACGCCATACAGTGGCATTTTTACTAGGAAGGCCAGAAGACACCCTGCTCATCAGATTTTGTCTCCTCATGCGGTTATTTTTGTGGGGCTGTAGTATTGTATAGTTAACATGGATAGTGTGCCTAGATCTTTTTGTAAGATCAATAGGGCAACTAGGAGAGGGAGTGATCCGGCGAGTGTGTAGAATAGGAAGTAGGTTCCGGCGTTTAGGCGTTCTGTTTGATTTCCTCATCGTGTGATGATGATAAGTGTTGGGATAAGAGTAGCCTCAAACATAATATAGAACATGATGACCTCTGTTGCTCCGAAGGCTATGATTAGGAAGGTTTGTAGAGAAATTAGTAGGGTGATGTAAGTTCGTTGTCGGTTTATTGGTTCTGTGGAGATATGGTTTTGGCTGGCTAAAATTATAAGGGGCAGTAGTCAACAGGTGAGAACTAGTAGGGGGGTTGATAGTTGGTCTGTAGCTATGTAGTGGTTGGATGAGGTTCATCCGGCCTCTGTGTTGTATTTTAGTCAGTTAAAGCTTAGGATAGCAATTAGTAGGCTTTGGGCTGTAGTTGTAGTTCACAGTCATGGTTTTGGTGCTAATCAGGCGGTTGGGAAGAGTATGAGTGTTGGGATTAGAATTTTTAGCATTGTAGGAGGTTTAGGGTTTGGAGGTGGTCTGTGCCATGGGTGCGGGCGGTGGCAACTAGGAGGGCAAGGCCTGCGCTTGCTTCACAGGCTGAGAATGCTAGTAGTAGCATTGGGGCGGCTGAATAGGCAGTGGCTTCTAATTGGAGGGATCACACGGACAAGGCGATGAATAGGGATAATATTATTCCTTCTAGGCAGAGGAGGGCGGATAGCAGGTGGGTTCGGTGGAATGCTAATCCTATAAGACCTAGAATAAATGCTGAGCTAAAGCTGAAGTGTACTGGGGTCATAAGACGATTATGGACTTGAACCATAATTTTCTGAGTCGAAATCAGAGGTATTTCTTTGGACTAATCGTCTATTCGGCTCATTCTAGGCCTCCTTGGGCTCACTCATAGATTAGGCCTAGTGTAAGAAGGACTAAAATGGCTGTGGCTCATAAGAATGTGTGTGTTGGGGTGAGGAGTTGGTCTCCTCATGGGAGTGGGAGGAGTAGGGCGATTTCTAAATCGAAGAGGAGGAATAAGATGGCGACAAGAAAGAATCGGAGGGAAAATGGAAGTCGGGCTGAGCCTAGTGGGTCAAATCCACACTCGTATGGGGAGAGTTTTTCGGTGTCTGGGTTTATCTGTGGTAGTCAGAATGAGATTATTGCTAGTACACAGGATAGAAGTACAGCGATGGCTACTGTGGTGGTGATTATGTTCATTATCTTTCCTTGGGGTTTAACCAAGGCTAAGTGATTGGAAGTCACTTGTACTGACATTCATACTAGAAAGATTATGATCCTCATCAGTAGATTGAGACGTAAAGGAATAGTCAGACTACGTCAACAAAGTGTCAATATCATGCGGCTGCTTCGAACCCGAAGTGGTGTTGAGCTGTAAAGTGGTATTTAATTTGTCGTAGGAAGCAGATGGCCAGGAATGTGGTTCCAATAATGACGTGTAGTCCGTGGAATCCTGTGGCTACAAAGAATGTTGAGCCGTAAACACCGTCAGCGATGGTGAATGGGGCTTCGTAATACTCTATTGCTTGTAGGGTTGTGAAGTAGCAGCCTAAGATAATGGTTAGGGCTAGGGATTGGATGGCTTCTTTTCGTTGTCCTTCTATAAGGCTGTGATGGGCCCAGGTTACTGTAACGCCTGATGCTAATAAGACTGCTGTGTTTAGAAGTGGGACTTCGAAGGGGTCCAGGGGTAGAATTCCTGTTGGTGGTCAGCAGCCTCCTAGTTCTGGGGTTGGTGCGAGGCTAGAGTGAAAAAATGCTCAGAAGAACCCCAAGAAGAAGAATACTTCTGATGTAATAAATAGGATTATTCCGTACCGTAGGCCTTTTTGTACTGGGGGTGTGTGGTGGCCGAGGAACGTTCCTTCTCGGACGACGTCACGTCATCATTGATATATGGTTAGGAGTAATAGAGTAAGGCCTAGTGATAGGAGTGTGAGGGAGTGGTAGTGGAATCAGATTGCCAGGCCGGAGGTTGTTAAGAAGGCGGCGGCTGCCCCGGTCAAAGGTCAGGGGCTAGGGTCTACTATGTGATATGCATGTGCTTGGTGGGCCATTATACGGATTCTTGTAAGTACAGGCTTACTAATAAGACGAATACGTAGGCCTGAATTACTGCAACGGCGAGCTCTAGTACTGATAGTAGTAGTAGTAAGATAACTGTGAGGGCTGATACAGTTGGTATGATGAAGAATATGTGGAATGCGGCTGTGCTGATCAGTTGGATGAGAAGGTGTCCTGCTGTTAGGTTAGCTGTTAGTCGTACTCCTAGTGCAATTGGGCGGATAAATAGGCTAATTGTTTCGATAATAATTAGAATTGGAATTAATGGTCCTGGCGTGCCTACGGGCAGGAAGTGAGCTAGTGTGTGTGTTAATTGATGTCGTACTCCGATTAGGATGGTGGCTAGTCACAGGGGGACTGCGAATCCTATATTTATTGATAACTGGGTTGTTGGAGTAAAAGTATATGGTAGGATTCCCAGTAAGTTTAGGGTAATTAAGAAGATTAGAAGGGATGCTAGTAGTAGTGCTCATTTATGTCCGGCTTTGTTGATTGGGAGGAATAGTTGGTGTGTGAACTGTCGGATGAATCATGCTTGTAGTGTCAGTAAGCGGTTGTTTGAGCATCGGCTTTTTGGAGCAGGGAATAAGACTCATGGGAGGGTCAGGGCTAGGACGACTAGTGGGATGCCTAGGTAAGTGGTTAGTGAAAATTGGTCAAAAAAGCTTAATGTCATGGTCAGGCTCAGGGTGTTGAGGTGTATTCTTTGGCGGCTCGTGGAGCTGGTTCGCTTAGAAAATTATGTTGTATAACTTTTTGTGGGATGACGGCTAGGAAAACTAGTCATGAGAAAATGAGGAGCAGGAATCAAGGGGCTGGGTTGAGTTGTGGCATGTCACTAGGGGTGGGTGGTAGTCACCAATCTTTAGCTTAAAAGGCTAACGCTGTTCCTTGTTTAGCTTCTTAGTGAGGCGTCTTCTAGTATATGAGTAGATCAGTCTTCGAAGTGTTTTAATGGGACTGCTTCAACAACGATTGGTATGAAGCTGTGGTTTGCACCACAAATTTCGGAGCACTGTCCGTAATAAACTCCAGGGCGGGAGGCGATGAATGTGGCTTGGTTGAGGCGCCCTGGGACTGCGTCTATTTTTACTCCTAGTGCTGGCACAGCTCAGGAGTGGAGGACGTCTTCAGCTGTAATTAGAACTCGTACTGGTGATTCGGTTGGAATAACTATTCGATGGTCTACTTCTAGTAGTCGGAATTGACCGGGGGTGAGGTCTTGCGTTGGAATTATGTATGAATCGAAGGCCAGGTCTTTGTAATCAGTGTATTCATAACTTCAGTATCATTGGTGACCGATCGCTTTGACTGTTAGGTGGGGGTTGTTAATTTCGTCCATTAGGTAGAGAATTCGTAGAGATGGGAGGGCGATGAGAATAAGGATGACTGCTGGGAGGATTGTTCATACGATTTCAATTTCTTGTGAGTCATGGGCATGTTTGTTGGTTAATTTTGTTGATACTACGGCTACAATGATATAAAGAACAAAGCTGCTGATTAGGTAAATTACTATAAGTGTGTGGTCGTGGAAGTGAATGAGTTCTTCCATAACAGGGGATGCTGCGTCTTGGAGTCCTAATTGTGAGGGATGGGCCATTAGTTGAGACACGCAGGAGTTTAACCTACAACTCCACCTTGACAAGGTGGTGTAATGGCTATTTTACTAGTGTCTCATAAGTTATGCAAGAAAGTGGCAGAATGGTTTTGCGGCTGGCTTGAAACCAGCATACGGGGGTTCGATTCCTTCCTTTCTCGATGTCCCACTTGTACTTGTACGAAGGCTGGTTCTTCGAATGTGTGGTAGGGTGGAGGGCAGCCGTATAGTCATTCGGCGTTGGTTGTAGTTAGGTCTACTGATAGTACTTCTCGCTTGGCGGCAAAGGCTTCTCAGAGAATAAATAGGAACATGATGACGGCTATTAGGGAAATTAGGGATCCAATTGATGAGACGGTGTTTCATATAGTATATGCGTCTGGGTAGTCGGAGTACCGCCGTGGTATTCCTGCTAACCCGAGGAAGTGTTGTGGGAAGAATGTGAGGTTTACTCCGATGAATATTACGGCAAAGTGGATTTTAGTTCATGTGCTGTGTAGCGTGTACCCAGAGAATAGTGGGAATCAGTGTACAAATCCTCCTATAATTGCAAATACGGCTCCTATAGATAGGACGTAATGGAAGTGGGCAACTACATAGTATGTGTCGTGCAGGACAATGTCTAGGGAGGAGTTGGCTAGAATAATACCAGTTAGTCCGCCTACTGTGAATAAGAAAATAAAGCCTAAGGCCCATAAGAATGGGGCCTCTCATTTGATTGAGCCTCCGTATAGGGTGGCGAGTCAGCTAAATACTTTTACGCCGGTTGGGATTGCGATAATTATTGTTGCTGATGTGAAGTAGGCTCGAGTATCAACATCTATTCCTACTGTAAATATGTGGTGGGCTCATACGATAAACCCTAGAAGACCGATTGCTATTATAGCTCATACTATTCCTATATATCCGAAAGGTTCTTTTTTGCCTGCATAGTAGGCGACGATGTGTGAGATTATTCCGAAGCCTGGCAGAATTAGGATATATACTTCAGGGTGTCCGAAGAATCAGAATAAGTGTTGATAGAGGATTGGGTCTCCTCCGCCTGCCGGGTCAAAGAATGTTGTGTTTAGGTTCCGGTCTGTTAATAGCATCGTAATTCCTGCAGCTAGAACTGGCAATGACAGTAGTAGAAGCACGGTGGTTACTAATAAGGCTCAAATGAATAATGGGGTTTGGTATTGGGAAATTGCTGGGGGTTTTATATTAACAATTGTGGTGATAAAGTTAATTGAGCCGAGGATTGAGGAGACTCCGGCTAAGTGTAGGGAGAAAATGGCCAGGTCTACGGAGGCTCCGGCATGGGCGAGGTTGCCGGCTAGTGGTGGGTAGACGGTTCACCCTGTACCAACTCCCGCTTCTACGCCAGAAGAAGCCAGCAGAAGAAGGAATGATGGGGGTAGTAACCAGAAGCTTATGTTATTTATTCGGGGGAATGCTATGTCAGGGGCGCCTAGCATAAGAGGGATTAATCAGTTGCCGAAACCGCCGATCATAATGGGCATTACCATGAAGAAAATTATTACGAAGGCGTGTGCCGTAACGATAACATTATAAATCTGGTCATCCCCAAGTAGGGCTCCAGGTTGGTTTAGTTCCGCTCGGATAAGTAGGCTCAGTGCAGTGCCCACCATTCCGGCTCAGGCTCCGAATACCAGGTATAGGGTGCCGATGTCTTTGTGATTGGTTGAGAAAAATCAGCGAGTGATTGCCACGGGTAGGATGGCTGAAGGTTTAAGCGGTGGATTGTAGCTCCATACATAGAGGTTTAATTCCTCTTCCTATCAAGCCCTATGGTGTATGACACGTTTGATTGCAAATCTTAAGGCGCAGGCTCACACCTGCTGGGGCTTCCTCCCGCCTCGTTCCCGCGGCGGCGGGAGGAAGGGTAGATGAAAGCTCGTTGGTTTGAGCGCTTAGCTGTTAACTAAGAGATTGTAGGATCAAGGCCTTCTCATCTAGTAAGGCCTTAGCTTAGTTAAAGTGTCTGAGTTGCATTTAGAAGATGTGGGATAAAGTCCTGCAGGTCTTATCAGGGACTAGGAGATTTTAACTCCTGCTTAAAGCTTTGAAGGCTTTTGGTCTAATTATCCTAAGTCTCTAGGTTGTTACGGCTAGAATTGCTGGGGTGATAGGAAGAAGAGTTAGGGAGGCGGCGATTGTGATTGCTGTTGGGAGGGTTGTTTGGGTGGATTTTAAGCGTCATGGTGATGTTGCATTATTGGTGTTTGGTGAAATTGTTAGGGTTATTGCGTAACATAGGCGTAGGTAGAAGAATAGGCTGAGTAGGGCGCTTATTGCTATTACTGTTGCGGGGATGGGGAGATCTTGTTTAGTGAGTTCTTGTAGAATTAGTCATTTTGGCATGAATCCTGTAAGAGGGGGGAGTCCTCCCAGGGAAAGTAGACTTAGTAATGTAAGTGCAGTTAGGGTTGGGGCTTTGGCTCATGCTGTGGCTAGTGTATTAATTTTAGTGGCTGATATGATTTTGGCTGTTAGGAATATTGTTGATGTTATTAGGATATAAATTGCTAGGTTGAGCATTGTTAGGTTTGGTATGAAATGTAGAATGGTAATTATTCATCCTAGGTGGGCGATTGATGAGTATGCGAGGATTTTTCGTAGTTGTGTTTGGTTTAGGCCGCCTCAGCCTCCAATTAGGGTGGAGGTGATTCCTAATGTAATTAGGATGGTTGGGTTGGTGTTTGGGGCTATTTGGTAGATCAGGGCGAATGGGGCTAGTTTTTGTCAGGTTGACAAGATTAGGCCGGTTGTGAGGTCTAGGCCTTGTAGGACTTCTGGTAATCAAAAGTGTGCTGGAGCGAGTCCGATTTTTAGGGCCAGGGCGAGCATGATTGTGGTGGCTGGGAGCTGGTTTGATGTTTGTAGGATGTCTCACTGTCCGGATATTCATGCGTTTGTTGTGCTGGCGAATAGAATTATTGCAGCGGCTGTTGCTTGGGTGAGGAAGTATTTTGTGGCTGCTTCTACGGCTCGTGGGTGGTGTTGTTGGGTTATGAGTGGGATAATTGCTAGTGTGTTGATTTCTAGTCCTATTCAGGCTAGGAGTCAGTGGGAGCTGGCGAATGTTAGAGTGGTGCCGATTCCTAGGCTTGAGATGAGGATGGTTAGTACGTAAGGGTTCATTAGTAAAGGAGGGGGTTTAACCCACATTCTCGGGGTATGGGCCCGAAAGCTTATTTAGCTGACTTTACTAGGAAGTGGTGTATTGGAAGCACGAAGAGTTTTGATCTCTTAGGGAGGGGTTCGAACCCCCTTTTTCTAAGGAAGTGAGGGGACTTGAACCCCTGTTTTCCACTCTATCAAAGTGGCCCTTTAGCATTCGGGCACACTTCCGTTATGCTTGTGGGGGAATTCCTGCTATTGATAGTGGGAGCGCTAAATGTCATAGGATGAGGGCTAGGGTTATTGGCAGGAAGTTTTTTCATACTAGGTGTATTAGTTGGTCATATCGGAATCGTGGATAGGATGCGCGTACTCATAAGAATAGGATGGAGAGTAGTGCGGCTTTCGTTATTAGATTGGCGGTAGTTAGTTCTGGCAGGAGGGGATTGTGTGCGGCGCCTAGGAATAGGATTGTGGAGAGAGTGTTTATTAGTAGGATGTTGGCGTATTCTGCTAGGAAGAATAGTGCGAACGGGCCTCCCGCATATTCTACGTTGAAGCCGGATACTAGTTCTGATTCTCCTTCTGTGAGGTCGAATGGGGCTCGGTTGGTTTCTGCTAGTGTTGAGATGTATCATATGGCTGCTAGTGGTCAGCTAGGTGCTAGAAGTCAGATGGCTTCTTGTGTTACGTTGAATGTGTGTAGTGTGAAGCCTCCTACAAAAATGATTGTTGAGAGAATGATGAGGCCTAGACTTACTTCGTATGAGATTGTTTGGGCGACTGCACGGAGGGCCCCGATTAGGGCATATTTTGAGTTTGAGGCTCATCCTGATCCCAGAATGGAGTAGACTGCTAGGCTGGAGAGGGCTAGGATGAACAGTACTCCGAGGTTTAGGTCGGTGATTGGGTATGGGATTGGTATTGGGATTCAGAGTGTCATGGCTAGGGTGAGAGCTAGTATTGGTGTGGCTAAAAATAGAATTGGGGAAGATGCATATGGTCGTACTGGTTCTTTAATAAAGAGTTTTACTCCATCGGCGACTGGCTGTAGTAGGCCATATGGGCCTACAATGTTTGGCCCTTTTCGTAGTTGTATGTAGCCTAGAACTTTTCGTTCTAGTAAGGTTAGAAAGGCTACTGCCAGTAAGATAGGAATGATGCATAGGAGGGGGTTAATAATTAGTGGTACTCATTCGTTCATTGTTCAAGAGCTGAGAAGAGGAGTTGAACCTCTGGGGGAAAGGGCTTAGGTCTTTTGCAATTACCAGGCTCTGCCATCTCAGCTAGCCCTTGTCTTGGGCTGTGATTATGTTTCCCTTTGGTATTTTAGTTGTTTTCATTGGTTAGGGGTGGGGCGTGCTTTGAACATTGGCCCTCCTCCTTCCGGTCCTTTCGTACTAGGAAGGGGGAATGCATAGATTTCCGGTCCTTTCGTACTAGGAAGGGGGAATGCATAGATAGAAACCGACCTGGATTGCTCCGGTCTGAACTCAGATCACGTAGGACTTTAATCGTTGAACAAACGAACCCTTGGTAGAATTTTCGCCACCAGGATGTCCTGATCCAACATCGAGGTCGTAAACCCTTTCGGCGATATGGGCTCTGAGAAAGGATTGCGCTGTTATCCCTGGGGTAACTTGGTTCGTTGATCAGGCTAGTGTCTGGATCATTATTGGTCAGAATTCTCTGTTGCTTAGAGCGGTGGCTCTTAGCTCTTAGGGATCAATTAAATTAGTCCCCTGTTTCCTCTTGGAGGCTTTTTTGTCCCCCATGGTCGCCCCAACCGAAGACAGATTCAATCATAAGTCGTTATGCTTGCTAGCTTTTTATTTCCTGGTGGGGTGGTTGGCTGTTAGGCACGATTGATTGATTGGTCTTAAGCTCCACAGGGTCTTCTCGTCTTATGTTGCTATGCCCGCTTCTGCACGGGCAGATCAATTTCACAGACTTGAAGTAGGAGACAGGAGGGCCCTCGTGACACCTTTCATACGGGTCTTCATTTAAAAGACAAGTGATTACGCTACCTTAGCACGGTTAAAATACCGCGGCCGTTAAACTTATTGTCACTGGGCAGGTTGGACCTCTTATTTGTGGGTTGCAAGAGGCCATGTTTTTGGTAAACAGGCGGGGCCCGTGATTGCCGAGTTCCTTCTTTCTTCATTTGGTCTTTCCCTGTGTTGGCACTCCTGTGTTGGGTTAACGATTGTTAAGTTGCAGGTTCTTCTTGGTTGTTGTTTCGTCTGCGGTGCCCTCTTTGATTGGGCTCTTTATTTGTCAGTGGTGGGTCCGATCTGACTTACACGTGTGCCGGGAGGGGGGCATGCCCCCCTGTTACTAATTCTAGCATTATTTCTTCTATGTTTACATAGAGTGGCTTAGTATTGTTGGAGGAGTTGGAGTTAGTATCAGGATAATTGGTTTTGTTTCTGCCCGAGCTTCAACGCTTTCTGTTCAGATGGCTGCTCTTAAGCCCACTGTAGCGGTAAACCTTGTTTAGTATGATCCTTATCCATCTGTTAAGATTGTGTTCTTTTCTAAAGGAGCTGTACCTCCTTTGGCTAACTTTTTGTCTTCTTAGGTTCTTGTTGGTTCTTATTATGTTGATCTGAGAATGGCAGTAAGCTGAACTTATATCCATTTCCTAAGCAACCAGCTATCACTAAGTTCGTTAGGTTTGTCACCTCTACTCAAAGATCTTCCCACTCTTTTGCCACAGAGACGGGTTGGCTCTAATATGCTGTCTTGGAGTAGCTCACTTAGTTTCGGGGGGTCAGACTGTAGGGCTCTTTGCCTGATTGTTCTGGCTAGATCATGATGCAAAAGGTACGAGGGTTAGTCTCTGCTTTTTTGTGCTTTGGCGGGCTGTTTCATATCTCTTTCAGCTTTCCCTTGCGGTACTATTTCTATTGCTCTGTTTTCCTTTTCTGTCGCACATACTTGGGTGGTAGAATGGTTTAGTTTGCGTTTTTTGGACTATTTATGGTTATGTATTCGTGTGCACTTGGGCTGGGGGTGTGGCTAGCTCTATGGCTCAGTGCGACCCGACTTGCACGGGTATCGTCTCAGTGTAAGTGAGGTGCTTAGGCTTTCTTAGCTACGCTCTGGTTGTTCCAAGTGCACCTTCCGGTACACTTACCGTGTTACGACTTGTCTCCACTGGTATAACCAATATTGTATTATTTAGTCTTGGGTTGGTGATTATTTTCCTGTGAAAAATAATTGTAGTGGAGAGTGACGGGCGGTGTGTGCGCGCCCCAGGGCCGGCTTCAAAAGAACTCTCTGTTTTCTTTTTACTGCTAAATCCTCCTTCAAACGGCAGGTTTCATGGCGTTGTCCGTGGTGTTCTGTAGGCAGAAAATGTAGCCCATTTCTTCCCACTCCATGTGCTACACCTCGACCTGACGTTTTGGGTTGTGCCCATCTTGCTTACTGTTAGTCCTTCACAGGGTGAGCTTACGACGGTGGTATATAGACTGAAGGGGCTAGGGGTGGTGAGGTTGAACGGGGATTGTCAGTTATAGAACAGGCTCCTCTAGGTGGGTGTGGGGCACCGCCAAGTCCGTTGGGTTTCGAGCGATGTGCTTGTAGTTCCCTGGCGGATGATATTTGTAGCTTATCATCAAGGTTTATGACTGGGCATAGTGGGGTATCTAATCCCAGTTTGTGTCCCAGCTGTCGTGTGGTCTAGGGCTGTTGTGTTAAAGTTACTTTCGTTTTGGGTCCTACGGCCCTCGACTAGCGTATAACGGCTTTGAGGGGTTTTGGCTTTAGTTGTTTGTCGGCCTATAATCACGCTTTACGCCGTAGATGTCAACTTGGGTCTCTCGTATAACCGCGGTGGCTGGCACGAGTTTTACCGACCCTCTTAATTTTAACTAAATCAAGCTTTCGCTTATGTTTAATATTAATCACTGCTGAGTACCCTTGGGGGTGTGGCGTAGCAAGGCGTCTTGGGCTGCGAGTGCGTGCCTGATGCCCGCTCCTCTGTTCCGGTTGGGTGTTGAGGGCATTCTCACTGGGGTGCGGATACTTGCATGTGTAAGTTAAATTAAAGCTGATGTTAAAGCAGGGACCATACCTGTCTGCCTGTGGAGCCTTATTAGGACTCATCTTAACATCTTCAGTGTTATGCTTTTATGTAAGCTACACGAGC